TTGATTATCAAATTTTTTGTTTGAATCTTTTCATTTCAAGTAATTGGTTGGTCGTAGTCGTATAGTCGTAATAATAATATACATATAATGTAATAATATATAATGTAATTGTAATAGTAATAATATTACTATATATATATATAGTAATAATACTATGTAATATAAAATAGTATATAATACTTAATGAAAGAAAAAAAAAGGTAATTAGTATCAGGCATTCGTTCCAAAACGGATTATATCCTCTTGAAAAAAGAAGGGAAATGATCAAAATTGAATTTTCAATTGGAACTAAACTTATTCTGTCAATTGATTTTTTCTTACCGTCATATTTTCTAAAAATTTAAATTTAGGTAAGTGCTTTATCAGCATATGTAGCAAAGGAACATATCTAATTTAGCTCTTTCATGCTTACTATAACTAGTTATTTCGGTTTTCTACTGGCTGCTTTAACTATAACCCCAGCTCTATTCATTGGTTTAAACAAGATACGACTTATTTGAAATAAATTCAATGAAAAAAATTGATAAAAACGAATATTTCTCTGAGATTCTTGGTATTCTATGGTTCTTTTACACATCAATTGTCAATTCAATTCTTGGTTATTGAGATTCATGGATAATTTAGATTATTATTTTTAAATGTATCTTACCTCTTTTTTTATCCCCTTAAACAAACCGAAATGATTGAAGTTTTTCTATTTGGAATCGTCTTAGGTCTAATTCCTATTACTTTAGCAGGATTATTCGTAACCGCATATTTACAATACAGACGCGGTGATCAGTTAGATCTTTGATTGAGTAATATTTATTTCTTTTTTATTGACCTCCTTCCCGCAGGAGGTCCAATGAAAGTTGCAATTCCACTTTTTTTTGTTCAAATATTTTATTGTGATTCGACATTAAATAAACTGACTCACGCTCTGTAGGATTTGAACCCACGACATCGGGTTTTGGAGACCCGCGTTCTACCGAACTGAACTAAGAGCGCTTTCTTATGCTTATGACAGGGGATACAACTGTACTGTAAAGAAAAAGAATTTTTCTACCCCAATGTATCTTGCATACATACATATAGTATAAAAAAGGAAAATTATGTACAATTTGAATCGCTCTCAATTAATCTTCGTTACTGTCCATAGAAGAAGTGATAGGTAGGGATGACAGGATTTGAACCCGTGACATTTTGTACCCAAAACAAACGCGCTACCAAGCTGCGCTACATCCCTTTTTTTTTTTCAAATTCTTGTGCAGTCTCATTCTACAAAATACCTGTGTTGTTTTCCATATCTTCGTTTTTTCCTCCATCTATATACAATTTTCTTATCATTTCTTCTCTTTCTTTTGGTTTCATATAAGAGAATCTTATACATATCATAAATATAAGAATTATATACATCTGAAACCTAACGTATAAAAAAGTTTTATCAGTAATGTTCAGGAACAAGGGATTAGATGAAAATCTCATCTATTGATTCATTGTACATATCTATTTTATTTTAGCATTTAGTTCGGAATTCTGTGTAAAATAAATACAAATGATCTTGAACTACAACATCTGACCATATACACATATGTATTACAATCTACAATCCATAGGAAAGGAGGATTTTCAATGCGAGATATAAAAACATATCTCTCCGTAGCACCTGTGCTAAGTACTCTATGGTTTGGGTCTTTAGCAGGCCTATTGATAGAGATTAATCGTTTATTCCCGGATGCCTTGTCATTCCCATTTTTTTGATTCTAGTTATTGATATGTGAAGAAATGAATAAAATTAGAGATACAATTCTACATGACTCAAATTTCAATTTCCTCCCTCCTTTTTCAGTTCTTTCATTTCAGTTCTTTAGCTTTAGAATAGGGAGAAAAGAAAAAAAAAGTGTATGGAACCTCAACAAAAATGTGATAGATCGAGGATCGAATTTAATTTGGAAGACCTAAAATGAAAATGTGGATCCAGTCTAGGGAGGGTTCCGCTAAATCATAGCATAGAAAGAAGATACTTAAATTAAATAAAAATAATAATTTAGTGGATTTAGGATGGGAACAATTGATAGTTAGAAATAAATTGTATTTCTTAATTATTACTTCATAAAATTATTATTTTATTACTCTATATCTATAAAATATAAAAGTAAAATTTTTACTTAATCTTAATTACATTACATTAATATTAATTAATAATTTAATAAATAAGAATTTCATGATAATTGCAACGAAATTTTTAGAAAATTCTATTTCTAGTTAGTCACTTTTATTTCATTTATTTTTGTTTTCTTCTTCTTCAGCTCAGATCGAAAATATAAGAGTTAAGCCGATACAAAATTTAAAGGGGGTTTATGGCTAAGGGTAAGGATGTAAGAGTTATAGTTATTTTAGAATGTACCAGTTGTGCCCGAAATGATGTCAATAAGGAATCGCCGGGTATTTCTAGATATATTACTCAAAAGAATCGACACAATACGCCTGGTCGATTAGAATTGAGAAAATTTTGTCGCTATTGTCACAAGCATACGATTCATGGGGAAATCAAGAAATAGATTGAACGGAATACATATGTGTTCTTTTCAAGTCAAATCAAAGAAGAAAAAGAGCTTAACATATATTTCATTTTAATTTTTAATATAGAATATGAATAATGTGTATACATTATGCATACAAATCAAAGCCTATTTTGGTAGGATCTGAAGTAAATAAAATAAAGAAATAGAATTTTAGAGATAAGGAATAAACCATGGATAAATCCAAGCAATCTTTTCGTAAATCCAAGCAATCTTTTCGCAAATCCAAACGATCTTTTCGTAGGCGTTTGCCCCAAATTAGATCGGGGGATCGAATCGATTATAGAAACATGAGTTTAATTAGTCGATTTATTAGTGAACAAGGAAAAATATTATCTAGACGAGTGAATAGATTGACTTTGAAACAACAACGATTAATTACTATTGCTATAAAACAAGCCCGTATTTTATCTTTGTTACCCTTTCTTAATAATGAGAGACTATTTAAGAATAAGAAATCGGAGTCGATCCCCCGAACTAGAACTACTCGTCCTAGAAAAAAAAAATAGACATACTCCTCAATTGACTACAAACTCCAATTGTAACTTAAACTCAGATGTGTTTTTTGTTCGAAAAGGCCTAGAATCTAGAAGAAGAAGAGTGGGCTCCAGAAAAAAAATGGGAATTTTTTTTTTTGAAACATGTTCGTTTATTCCTATTACTTATCTTTTTTTTTTAAGTGATTTTTATTCTATCTTCCCGGAGAACTCACTCCGGGGAATTCTGTTTCGTTTCAATCATTCCTTTACTGTACATGACTTTATAATCTACTTTATTTGAATTTGATTTGATGATCTTGTTGGAAATCATGTAAAGACAATTCTTATTTGATATAGCTATTTGTGCAGGTATTTTACGATTAAGAAGCAATTGCTTCTTGTACAGATTATGTATTAGTCTACTATAACTATACAATACCCATTTTTCACGAGTTATTGCATTTATCCGAGTGATCCACAAACGACGAAAATCCCTCTTTTGCCTGCCTCTATCTCGATGAGAGGAAGCCAAAGCTCTAATTTTTTGTTGAGTAATCGTTCGAATAAGGCTCGAATGAGCCCCTCTAAAGGTTGATGCAAAAAAACGAATTTTTGTTCGACGTCTACGAGCTATATATCCCCGTCTAACTCTGGTCATTGAATCAAATTAAACCTTAATGAATAACTAATTGATTTCTATTCTTTCAGCCATCCTTTACCCCCCCCCTGGTCGATGAATAACAAAACGGATTATTCCGATATATAAAATATGAATTCGAATGGCTTTTGCTACTATAACCTTCCTTACCACCATTTTTTATTCCTTTCAGGCATTTCACCCGAAAATAAAAAATTCTAATGATACTAAAGTGGGTTCCTTCGTTTCTATGGTTATTTCTTAAACGGCGAGGTCCTCTCTATACACCGGAGCCTCTTCTTTCATTTAATCAAATGGTATTGTGAACTTGTATAGTTCACACTCTTTGGCTCTACCCATCAATTATCAATTATAGAGTAATAGCTCTTTTCACAATAAGAGCTATCTATACAGTAACGGCATTTAATTAGGAAAGTTGGCTAGGTAGCTGACCCTCTTAGTCCGTTCTTTTAACAATGGGAGCATAATCTTTTTGCTTCTTATGATACTATTTCCGCCGCTTAATGGATAACTATTTGCTACCAATGGGGAATTGCTTTTCATCTCAAATTTAGGTGATTGGATTTACACCAATGGAAACCATAAATTCCATACACAATATACAATATAGATATATGAAAAATCCTTTCCATTTACCCTATTCATTGGTGCTGTTCAGTAATACTGGAAAAATTTTCTCATTTGTATTTGTTCGAACTCATGATCTGAACGAGTCGCACATACACCCTAGTACATGTTCCTCGACGCTGAGGACATTCTCTAAGAGCGGGAGATTTCGTAACATTTCTTATTGGCTGTCTTGCATTTCTAATAAGTTGTTTAATAGTTGGCATGTTGTATATATATATATACGTTGTATATATAATTAGAAATTAGAATGGAATGGGTTGGTTTAGATCGATCTTAACCTGAAAATGAATCTGATAATTAATGATTATCAATTTTTTCTATTCAATATAGAATCACAGAAAATTAAATTACGGTTTGAAATAGATTCACAATAAAAAATCCTCGAAATCCTCAGGATCCGCCCCTACAAGATCAACAATGCCATGAGCTTGGGCTTCTGTTGCTGACATAAAAATATCTCTTTCCATGTCTTGGGCTACAACCCAAAGAGGCATACCTGTTCTTTGTACATAAACCTTTGTTAGGGTTTCGCGAAGTTTCACTATCTGTCTCGTTTCCCTGAAAAAGTCCCCTGATCTTCCGTCATAAAAAGAACTAGCAGGTTGATGAATCATAATCCTAACCTAATGTTATTGATATAATGGGTTCTTCTATCTCGCATGATTGGGCTAAATTAAAGGATAAAAAAAAGAAAAAGAAGAAAATGGAATTGAACAACCGTACAGGCATTTCTATGTTGCATACGGCTCCGCAATGGAATTTACTTTATTCTATTCTATCGAAGAAATAGAATTTATCTGATTCAGATCGTTGAATTATCCATTTACCACTCTTCCTTTCGTAGAAGTAAAAAATACTATGATGGTTCTGTTGCTTTATATAGATATCTTATCTATGATTTAGCAATCCCAAAGTTCCCTTCTGATACGATCAAATAAGGAAAATTTATTTTTTTTTTTCGTACTCTTTCATAAGATAATATCAAAAAGAGACTTATGGTGTGGAAGAAAAAAAGTTTGTGACGCTGAAATGTACTCCCGACACATCAAATTAACAAATCGGAAATACCCTTTGTTTCATACTACTATCTCGATACAAAATCTCATGTTATGAAAAAACATAAAATAATGATGGTTTGTTTAGATCGAACTTGAAGTGCCATGCTATTATTACTTATTATTCATATTCAATACGGCGAAGGCATAGTGTTTCTTTTTTTTTTCAAATAAAAACTCATTGGCGCCAAGCGTGAGGGAATGCTAGACGTTTGGTAATTTCTCCTCCGACCAAGATGAAAGATGCCATTGAAGCAGCTATTCCCATGCATATTGTATGCACGTTGGGCGTCACAAATTGCATAGTATCAAAAATAGCTATTCCTGATATTACCCATCCGCCGGGAGAGTTTATAAATAAATAAAGATCCCTAGTCTGATCTTCTATACTGAGATATACCATGAGACCAACAATAGTATTCGAGATCTCTTCCTTGACCTCTTGTCCTAAAAAAAGTAATCTTTCTCGATAAAGTCGGTTGATTAGGACAAAATCCTATCCTTTAGTCCTTTAGGAGCCGTACACGCACCTTTGGATGCATACGGTTCAAAATAAAAATGAAATGGAGAAAAAAGAATCAATGTGTCGATTCTTGTTCTATTTCTTTTTTCTTTAATAGGTTTTTCTAAAAAAAAAACCTTCCACTTTTCAAAAAACATGAGATGTGTTCTCGATTCCTTACCTATAAAAAAAAGAATTTATTGAACTTATTGAAATTGAACTAATCTCTCTCATTGATGTATTATTTCATCGATATTCAAATCACGATGCAATTTTCTTGTTCCTGAATGGGCCTCCTTTTCAATTCTTTTAGGTTCATGTTCTACTCCGGGAAAAGATCTGTCCGAATTTTATTTGCACATATAGGGCAAATAATCTCAGTACCATTTCTTTTTTTTTTCAATTCGTTTCATTCATGTCTTTTCCAAACTCAATTATTTGATGTATTCATCATGCTATTCTGTTGGTTATTGGTTGGACGTTTGAAATCACTCTTATAGTAACTCATCTTACTTATAGTAACTTATATAGTAAGGATAAGAATCTTTTATAATACAAGTAATAATCATACATATATTACCAATTTGGTATTTTCTGAACGGAGCCTGGATACTTTATTTTTTTTTTTCCAAGTGAACCATAAATCCTCCTAATTGATAATATGGATCCCAAAATGAAAATATAAATAAATGAATCTAATTGCACTTCACGCTCCGAATGATTGATGCTTCCCTCAATACAATATTTCTTGGGCGAAACAGAGGATATCTCGATCGGGGGAGAAAACGGGTAAATTCCATATGACTCAATATGTCTGACAAGTCGCACTATAACTCAACCCAAGTTGCATCTTCCTCTCCGGGATTCCGAAAAGGTACTTTTGGAACACCAACGGGCATTAATTTAAAGACAAAATGGAGTACTATACTTCGCGTTAATATGGAAACGTAACAATGGCTTTATCATCTTTATCTCTTTTTTCTCTTTATTGTATTTTAAGATTTTTATACATAGATTGAAAGGTTTATAGAGTAAGACAGAATGAATAAAGAAAGAGAAAATTTAACTAACGTATCAATCGTTGGAATGATAAACAAGTATCTATGTATTTGTTTCCCGAAAGTAGGAGTAATCCTCCCATTGCGTATTGGTACTTATCGGGTATAGAATAGATCCGCTTCTCTTTGTTCTTACGAACAGAATTGTTCCCTTATTTTCAATGGAACGGAATAAATATTAACCTTTTCTCATGCAGAATCTACTGAAAAGTTAGATACATAGTCTAGTTTTTTCCAATTCCAATGCGATAAAATAAAGTGACATAGTGTCTAGTTTCTTTTTTTGATAAAGGGGTATTTCCATGGGTTTGCCTTGGTATCGTGTTCATACTGTCGTATTGAATGATCCTGGTCGATTACTTTCGGTTCATATAATGCATACAGCCCTAGTTGCTGGTTGGGCCGGTTCGATGGCTTTATACGAATTAGCGGTTTTTGATCCCTCTGACCCCGCTCTTGATCCAATGTGGAGACAAGGTATGTTCGTTATACCCTTCATGACTCGTTTAGGAATAACCAATTCGTGGGGCGGTTGGAGTATTTCAGGGGGAACTATAACGAATCCAGGTATTTGGAGTTATGAAGGTGTGGCAGGGGCACATATTGTGTTTTCTGGTTTGTGCTTCTTGGCAGCTATCTGGCATTGGGTGTATTGGGACCTAGAAATATTCTGTGACGAACGTACGGGCAAACCTTCTTTGGATTTGCCTAAGATTTTTGGAATTCATTTATTTCTCTCAGGGTTGGCTTGCTTTGGTTTTGGCGCATTTCATGTAACAGGTTTGTATGGTCCTGGAATATGGGTGTCCGATCCTTATGGACTAACCGGAAAAGTACAACCTGTAAGTCCAGCATGGGGCGCGGAAGGCTTTGATCCTTTTGTTCCCGGAGGAATTGCCTCTCATCATATTGCAGCGGGTACCTTGGGCATATTAGCGGGCTTATTCCATCTTAGTGTCCGTCCGCCTCAACGTCTATACAAAGGATTGCGTATGGGCAATATTGAAACTGTACTTTCCAGTAGTATCGCTGCTGTTTTTTTTGCAGCTTTCGTTGTTGCTGGAACTATGTGGTATGGTTCAGCAACAACTCCAATCGAATTATTTGGTCCCACTCGTTATCAGTGGGATCAAGGATACTTTCAGCAAGAAATATACCGAAGAGTTAGCGCCGGACTAGACGAAAATCTAAGTTTATCGGAAGCTTGGTCTAAAATTCCCGAAAAATTAGCTTTTTATGATTACATTGGTAATAATCCGGCAAAAGGGGGATTATTCAGAGCAGGGTCAATGGATAACGGGGATGGAATAGCTGTTGGATGGTTAGGGCACCCTGTCTTTAGAGATAAAGAAGGGCGCGAGCTTTTTGTACGTCGTATGCCTACTTTTTTTGAAACATTTCCGGTGGTTTTGGTGGATGGAGACGGAATTGTGAGAGCCGATGTTCCTTTTAGGAGAGCAGAATCAAAGTATAGTGTTGAACAAGTAGGTGTAACTGTTGAGTTCTATGGTGGCGAACTCAATGGAGTCAGTTATAGTGATCCTGTAACTGTTAAAAAATATGCTAGACGTGCCCAATTAGGTGAAATTTTTGAATTAGATCGGGCTACTTTGAAATCTGATGGCGTTTTTCGTAGCAGTCCAAGAGGTTGGTTCACTTTTGGTCATGCTACGTTTGCTTTGCTATTTTTTTTCGGACACATTTGGCATGGCGCTAGAACCTTGTTCAGAGATGTTTTTGCTGGTATTGATCCAGATTTGGATGCTCAAGTGGAATTTGGAGCATTCCAAAAAATAGGAGATCCAACTACAAGGAGACAAGTAGTCTGATACAAGATTGCTCTGGTATCTTTCGCCTCTTTTTTTTATTTGACATAGGGTTAGAGTACTTAAGAAATCTTGACTTGAATCATTATCTTTTCTTTATCTTTATATTTTATACTATATGGTAAATGATGCCAAATGAATAGGTGTGGAAGCTATAATTGTAAACCACGATCGAATCTATGGAAGCATTGGTTTATACATTCCTTTTAGTCTCTACTTTAGGGATAATTTTTTTCGCTATCTTTTTTCGAGAACCACCTAAGGTTCCAACTAAAAAAGTAAAATAATTTTTCATTATTTCAATTGAAGTAATGAGTCTCCCATATAGGGAGACTCATTACTTCAACTAGTCCCCGTGTTCTTCGAATGGATCTCTTAGTTGTTGAGAGGGTTGCCCAAAAGCGGTATATAAGGCGTACCCAGTAAAGCTTACAAGTAAACCAGATATAAAGATGGCGATTAGGGTTGCTATTTCCATTTTTAGACAATTTCAAGATCACAATACAATGGATCTATACTAAGATCGTTTATTTACAACTACAACGAAATAGCATACAAAGTCAACAGATCTCAATCAATGATTAAATAAATAGGATTTATGGCTACACAAACCGTTGAGGATAGTTCTAGATCTGGGCCAAGACGAACTACCGTAGGGAATTTATTGAAACCACTGAATTCGGAATATGGTAAAGTAGCTCCGGGCTGGGGGACTACACCACTAATGGGGGTCGCTATGGCCCTATTTGCAGTATTTCTATCTATTATTTTGGAAATTTATAATTCTTCCGTTTTATTGGATGGAATTGCAATGAGTTAACTTTAATAAGAACTATGAAGTACTAGTTAAAAAGAAAATGACTTTACTTAAACTTTAAACTGAAAACTTTGATTTCTAGACCATTCTGGTAGTTCGACCGTGGAATTTATTTGTTTCGGTATCTCCGGAATATGAGTGTGTGACTTGTTATAATTGATCCTATTAATAATACAGAGAATAGTTCTGTCATCTCTATCAAGATGAGTCTATTTCGTCGGATAATTATTCTAGTATCTGGAACACGAAATCCATGTAATATAGAATAGATCAAGAAAAGAAATACGAAAACTATGATTCATAACTAATATTCGGACCTCGAAACCGGAATCCAAAAATTTCAAATAAATATTTCCTAAATAAAAATAAAACGATTTTTCTTCTTTCAGACTTACTTTTTTTTTTACCGAAGGA